GACTTAGACCAAATGGCAAGGTTAAGGAATATATCCGGAGCCAGAGCGAAAGCAAGTCTGAAAAGGGCGTATGAAAGTCATTTGGTCTAGACCCGAACCCGGGTGATCTAACCATGACCAGGATGAAGCTTGGGTAACACCACGTGAAGGTCCGAACCGACCGATGTTGAAAAATCGGCGGATGAGTTGTGGTTAGGGGTGAAATACCAGTCGAACTCGGAGCTAGCTGGTTCTCCCCGAAATGCGTTGAGGCGCAGCGGTGTGTGACACTCTCTAGGGGTAAAGCACTGTTTCGGTGCGGGCGGCGAAAGCTGTACCAAATCGTGGCAAACTCTGAATACTAGAGATGCATGGACACGCCAGTGAGACAGTGGGGGATAAGCTTCATTGTCAAAAGGGAAACAGCCCAGATCACCAGCTAAGGCCCCAAAATGGTCGTTAAGTGGCAAAGGAGGTGAGAATGCAGAAACAACCAGGAGGTTTGCTTAGAAGCAGCCACCCTTTAAAGAGTGCGTAATAGCTCACTGGTGGAGCGTTCTCGCGCCGAAAATGTCCGGGACTAAATGACCTGCCGAAGCTGTGGGATTTCATTGCCATTGACCCTTGACCAAATAGTGTTCCAAAATAGATTTTGGAAACGGTCAAATGGTCAACGAGATGCAAGAGATCGGTAGGGGAGCGTTCTGCTTGAGGGTGAAGCAGGGCCGTGAGGCACCTGTGGACCGAGCAGAAGTGAGAATGTCGGCTTGAGTAACGAAAGCATTGGTGAGAATCCAATGCCCCGAAAACCTAAGGATTCCTCCACAAGGTTCGTCCATGGAGGGTGAGTCAGGACCTAAGGCGAGGCCGAAAGGCGTAGTCGATGGACAACAGGTTAATATTCCTGTACTCACATGTATGTGGTATCGAAGGACGGAGGCGGTTATAAGGAGCCGATACTGGGTGTCGGCGGAAACGTTCAAGGTGTTGAGAGGTCGAAGAAAAACGAACCTTGAGCTAAGGCGTGATACGTGAATGTCACTTGTGATATTTCATTCTTGATTGATCATACTCCCAAGAAAAGCTCGTACTACCGATACATATATGTGACCTGTACCGTAAACCGACACAGGTAGGTTGGTAGAGTATACCAAGGGGCGCGAGATAACTCTCTCTAAGGAACTCGGCAAAATGACCCCGTAACTTCGGGAGAAGGGGTGCCTTCAGTTTTCTGAAGGCCGCAGTGACCAGGCCCAGGCGACTGTTTATCAAAAACATAGGTCTCCGCAACGTCGTAAGACAACATATGGGGGCTGACGCCTGCCCAGTGCCGGAAGGTTAAGGACGTTGGTGCAAGCTGACAACCGAAGCCCCGGTGAACGGCGGCCGTAACTATAACGGTCCTAAGGTAGCGAAATTCCTTGTCGGGTAAGTTCCGACCCGCACGAAAGGCGTAACGATCTGGGCGCTGTCTCGGAGAGAGACTCGGTGAAATAGACATGTCTGTGAAGATGCGGACTTCCTACACCTGGACAGAAAGACCCTATGAAGCTTGACTGTAGCTTGGCATTGGGTTCGGGCTCTTCTTGCGCAGCCTAGGTGGGAGGCAATGAATATGTACTTTTGGGTACATAGGAGCCGTACGTGAGAGACCACTCTGGAAGAGCTAGAATTCTAAGAACGTTCCTTGAAGCAGGACGTTTGACAGTGTCAGGTGGGCAGTTTGACTGGGGCGGTCACCTCCTAAAAGGTAACGGAGGTGTGCAAAGGTTCCCTCAGGCTGGACGGAAATCAGCCGGAGAGTGTAAAGGCAGAAGGGAGCTTGACTGCAAGACTGACACGTCGAGCAGGGGCGAAAGCCGGCCTTAGTGATCCGACGGTGCCGCGTGGAAGGGCCGTCGCTCAACGGATAAAAGTTACTCTAGGGATAACAGGCTGATCTTCCCCAAGAGTTCACATCGACGGGAAGGTTTGGCACCTCGATGTCGGCTCATCGCAACCTGGGGCGGTAGTACGTCCCAAGGGTTGGGCTGTTCGCCCATGAAAGCGGTACGTGAGCTGGGTTCAGAACGTCGTGAGACAGTTCGGTCCATATCCGGTGTAGGCGTTAGAGCATTGAGAGGAGTCTTCCATAGTACGAGAGGACCTGGAAGAACGCACCTCTGGTGTACCAGTTCTCCTGCCAAGGGGATACGCTGGGTAGCCATGTGTGGAGTGGATAACCGCTGAAAGCATCTAAGTGGGAAGCCCACCTCAAGATGAGTGCTCTCCATGAGATCACGGCAAGACGAGCCGGTTGATAGGCAGCAAGTGGAAGGCCAGTAATGGTTGCAGCTGAGCTGTACTAAAAGATCCATTGATTTTGACCTCATTGTGACCAAATATATTTGGTCATTAGTTGATCAATTGGTTCCAAAATACATTTTGGAACCATCTGATGACGACTTCATTGTGTAAGATAATCTTACACAATGAGTCGCAACATCCTCGATACTTGTATCGAGTCATCCTCCATACCCGTATGGAGTCATCCCACAGTTGACCAAATATTGTTCATTGACCACATGTATGTGGTCACCCGAATGTACAATGGTCACCATCTATCTAGTGTTCACGCGTATCTGGCCCCACCTTATTCCATCCCGAACTAAGAAGTGAAACAGATACGGCGCAACGATACTTGAAGGGGAGCCTTCTGGAAAAATAGCGTAATGCTAGATAGATTAATTGACCAACAAAATGGTCACCATAACCTTCTTTTGGACAAATGTTTTTCCACAATGTGATCAATACTATGACCGTTTTGTTGACCACATACTACATGTGGTCAGGACAATGTATTTAGTCACCAATTGATATTGGTCAAAGAACAGCATTTGGTCAACCTCGACTTGTATCGCGTCATCCTATATTTTTATATGTACAATTTTATTCAAATTGTACATACGAGTGTTTCCCATGGCCAAATGTGTATTTGGCCACAGGTGACCGTTTTATTGTGGAATGCCATTTGGTCTTGGTCAACATAAATACATTTGTTAATTGTCAACTTGGGTGACCAGATATATGTGGTCAATGAACTGCATTTGGTCACTAACTTTTCACTAACTTTATTTATTTGAAAGAACTAATTCTTGATTTGACTCAAAATTAAACCATTCCTTACTTGCATTTAACGCTTTATTTCGACGCAATGGTCGACTAACAAGTTCTAAAATTTCTCGTGTATTTGAGAACCCGTGAATTTGTGTAAAAGTAAACTCAACAGACCATTTTGTTGTTATACCACGCGCTTCAAGTGGATTAGCATGCGCCATACCGGTAATCACGAGATCCGGATGAAGACTTCTAATTCGTTGTAATTGTTGATAATTATCAGGTTTTTCAACAATTTTTGGCAAAGGGACACCCATTTCATAACAAGTTTTTTCTAATAAATCAAGTTCAGAAGATTGGAACCGTCGGTCCATATAAGGAATCCCAATTTCATATACAATCATGCCACATCGAATTAAAAACCGTGCTAAAGCAATCTCAAAAACGTTATCTCCCATAAAGAAAACAGATTTTCCACGAATAATATCAAGATAATCTTCAACGCTTTTCCAAATCTGATCTTCGCGTTCTTTTAATCCAATTGGAGAAATATTAAAAACATCACAAATTGATTCAACCCAAGCTCTTGTGCCATCAGGACCTATTGGAAAGGGTGCTCGAATTACCGTACAATTTCTCCGACGTGTTATTGTTGTTGCCGTACGACTTAAAAATGGATTAACACCGCATGCAAAAACATCTTTATTTAAAGCAGGTAATTCACCATATTGTGATGCCGGTAGCCAACCCGTCACAGTAATTCCTTGTTGTTCTAATTCATAATTTAATTGTGTTACAACAGTATTTGGCACCGAGCCAAATAAAACTAATGGCGGATGGGCTGCTGGATTTTTTTCCGTTGACTCTTCCGGACATCGATGAACCATTGCAGCAAGTACAGTATCTTCACCTTGTGTAAAAGCATGATCAAGGCCGTTTGCTCGAGCAACAACAATAGGAATATCAATTTCCGTTTCGATGCGAGGGGCAATTCCTTCTAAATCGGTTTTAATAATATCTGTTGTACAGGTACCAATCCAAACAATAACTTTTGGGTTTCGATCTTGCTTAATTTGTAGGCACAATCGTTTTAATTCTAAATAATCTTTTAAATTACCAGAAATATCTCCTTCTTCCAATTCTGCCATCGCATAACGTGGTTCAGCAAAAATCATTACACCAAGAGCATTTTGTAAAAAATAACCACATGTTTTTGTGCCAATAACTAAAAAAAAGCTATCTTCTATTTTTTGGTATAACCACGCGACACAACTAATTGGACAAAAGGTATGATAATTACCAGTTTCACAGACAAATGTTGTTGTTTTCATTTTAATTTACGCTTTTTTCAAAAATTGTTTGAATATGGATTCGTATTTGAGACTGGTGTTTTATCTCATTCTACCGTTTCCAATGACCAAGTTCATGGTGACCAAAGAGTTTTGGTCAAGAGCCACAAAATATATTTAATGACCATGTTCCACAATGTTGTGACCGTTTCCAAAATATATTTTGGAACACTATTTGGTCAACTGTGGAAGGACTATTGCTTAAAGAACTCTATTTAATCAACCGCACATTTTATATAAGAACAAAATCTGACTCTTTTGCTTGCTTCGTTGCTCCATTTGATTTTTGTAGGTAAAATTCTGATAATAAAGTAAATAATTCTCGATCACCAAGCTCATGTGGAACCACACCTTCTGGTTTTGCAAGTAATTGATCTGCGATATTTAAGTAATAGTCACATAAATAGTATAAAGAAGTCTCTTTTTCAGCCATTTCAAATACTGTTTTACCTTGGACTCTTGAGATACGAACATCTTCTATTAATGGAATAAGTTCTAAAACGGGTAATGGGCAATTAGCTACATATTCATCAATTAAATCTCGAGCTGATGTCCGATTTCCAATAAGCCCAGCAACTCTTAAAGGATGAGTTCTAGCTTTTTCTCTGACTGATGCACAAATTCGATTAGCCGCAAATAAGGCATCAAATCCGTTGTCGGTTACAATTAAACAGTATTCCGCATAATTTAATGGGGCTGCAAATCCACCGCAAACAACATCACCTAGTACATCAAATAAAACAATATCGTATTCGTAAAAAGCATTTAATTCTTTTAATAATTTTACTGTTTCCCCAACAACGTATCCACCGCAACCAACTCCGGCCGGAGGTCCACCAGCTTCAACACAATCAACCCCGCCATACCCTTGATAAATAACATCTTCTGGCCAAATATCTTCATAATGATAGTCTTTAGCTTGTAATGTATCAATAATTGTCGGTATTAAAAAACCAGTTAAAGTAAATGTACTATCATGTTTTGGATCACAGCCAATTTGTAACACTTTTTTTCCACGCCGTGCTAAAGCAATAGAAATATTACAACTTGTTGTTGACTTACCGATACCACCTTTTCCGTATACTGCTAGTTTCATCTGCTTTCCTTTATCTATAAATAGAGCTTTTCAAAAAAGCTTCTGGAGTATCACACGGTTTTTCACATTTATTTTCAAAAATGAAAAACACGTTTGTTATAAAATTAGTATACGTATTGAATAATATTATTTAAACAATAAAACTTTAGGCAGAATACTTTTTATTGGAATAGCAATTTAGCTTTTGTCAGGACTTGTTCCACAATGTATTATGTGGCCAAATAAATGCATGGTGACCGTTTCGACAGTTGACCAAATACATTGTACTGACCACATACATGTGGTCAACAAAACGGTCACAACATTGTGAAACAATATTTGGTCCGTAGTCATTATAAATGTCTTTAAACAGTAATTTTTTTTGTTTATTTGTAACTTGTATGCTACACTAAGTTTACATTATCAATGACAAATAAATTAATAAAATTCATTGGAAAAAATTATCGATTTATCTTCGAAATATCATTTTATGAATATAATATATCAATTTGAAAAAACTCGAATATTACTTTGTTTAAAATTTAATTTTAAAAGAAAAAATTTATCTTTTTTTTTATGCGCGTTTTTAATCAGTTTTTGTTGTGGAAATCTTTTTGGACTTTTAACAAAACAATTTGGTTTATATACAAGTTTGATTGCCTTAGCTCTGTTAGAACTATGGAACATTTTTTTTTATTCTGCTTGTCAAACAAAAATTAAACCCATAGAACCTGTTTCTAGTTCTAGTTATAGGTCCTCAAAAATTGGAAAAAAAATTCTTCATGCAATGACACGTGGGTTTTTATTAGGATTATATGTCGATGCATTTAAAATTGGAAGTTAATACTTAAAAGTTTTAAGGTTGCCTTTGGTCGGACTCGAACCGACACGTCAGTGACACCAGTTCCTAAAACTGGCACGTCTACCATTCCGTCACAAAGGCACTAGTAAAGAGTATAATAGAAATGGTTTTTTATGTCAAAAATGATTTCTTATTATATAGTTTTTAAAGTTACTAAACTGTTTGTTATTATTGAAAACGATAACAAACAGTATTTGGTCAATTGATTGACTTTCAATAAAAATTCCCGTATTATATTTTTAATCTCATTATTGGCATCCATCGCTCAGTGGCCGAGAGCATCGCACTCATAATGCGACTTCCATCGTGACGTCGTTGGTTCGAATCCAACTGGATGCATTGATATGATTTTTTTTTATAGAATTTATATTTGTGACTTTTCCGAGAAAAGTCACAAATATATAGATTAACAAAAAAGCTAATATGCTAATCCCATACTACGTGTTGTCTCAGCACCAAGATAGACACGAACGCTTAAAAAATCAGTCGGACAAGCTGATTCACAACGTTTGCAACCAACACAATCTTCAGTACGTGGAGCTGAAGCAATTTGACTTGCTTTACAACCATCCCAAGGTACCATTTCTAATACGTCAGTTGGACAAGCTCTTACACATTGAGTACACCCAATGCATGTATCATAAATTTTTACAGTATGTGACATAAAAACGTAGTTAACCTGTTATAAAAGGCAATATTTTATCTGAGATGGAATGCATTATTAATGCATAACATTTTAATTCAGATAATCTAAAACATAAGATTCACGGTATATATTTAAAATTAGTATACACTGAAAACCTACTAAAACACAAGTATTTCAATTGGGTTTACAATATATAAAAATAGTTTTAGTTTCATTTGGCTAGTTATTTTTGACTATTAGCTCAAATTTTTTGAATAAGATTTTCTTCCCGGATAGGACTTGAACCTATGACCAATCGGTTAACAGCCGACCGCTCTACCAACTGAGCTACCGAGAATTTAAAAATTGTTTTTTATCAATATTACCATATTTTCAAATATAAGTCAATTAGGAATAACAATTTAAACCCTTTAATATAGAAATTTTCAAAAATAGTATCCGATTTTGTTTATTTCGTGCTATAATAAATAATCAAAGTATAATGATAATTTATTTTTATAAACCACAAGATAGTTTTATAAATACGCTTTTACGTAATAGATAATACTCTTATCCTCCAGATATTTTTTGAATCTGCCTTGTGACCGTTTTCACAATATATTTGGGTGACTATTTCCACAATGTATTGTGGAACAGTATTTGGTCAATGAACAATATTTGGTCACAAGACTGGAACCAAGAAGAATAATGTGTTATTAATACATAACGCTCCCTAGCTAAGTAAACTTAATTGATTGGTTTAATATATATAAAATTTTATTTTGTTTACTTTACATAATTTTTTGAGTAAACCAGTATAAATGAGATAATTTGGCATATAAACTATGTGACCGTTTCTATTGGCCATTTTGTTGACCACATACATGTGGTCAATACAATGTATTTGGTCAATGAATAGCATTTGGTCAACTGTGAAAAAGGTCACAAGCCATTTGGTCACACAATACATTTAGTGACCAATATCAATTGGTCAAAGAACTGATTTTGGTCACATATCAATGTCATACACTTCTCCGACTACAACTTAACAATAATAAATGCCTTTTAATGCAATTAATGCCAAGGTATGAAACGAGTAATAGATAAAAAGTCAAATGAATAGTGATGTAAAAAAGAAAAATCGTATCATTGTTATCACGTCAGGAAAAGGTGGAGTTGGAAAAACAACAACAACAGCTAATATTGGAACATCATTAGCGCGTTTTGGTTACAAAGTCGCACTTCTTGACTCTGATATTGGACTACGAAATTTAGATTTATTATTAGGATTAGAAAATAGAATTCTCTATACCGCAATGGATGTGATTAATGGAGAATGTAGACTTGATCAAGCGCTGGTACGTGATAAACGATATAAAAATCTTGCTTTCATGGCCATTTCAAAAACAGGGTTAAAATATAATGTAACACGGAATAATATGCAAAATCTCGTGGAATCTCTGGATGCATTAGGATTTGAGTTTATTTTAATTGATTGTCCAGCAGGTATTGATGTTGGATTTATTAATGCAATATCAACAGCAAGTGAAGCAATTCTTGTTACAACCCCTGATATTACAGCAATTCGAGATGCGGATCGTGTAACAGCTATTCTTGAAGCAAATGGAATTTATGATATTAAGCTTTTAGTAAATCGAGTTCGAAACGAAATGGTGAAAAAAGGCGAAATGATGTCGGTTATTGATATTCAAGAAATGCTAGGTTTGCCTCTTTTAGGAGTTATTCCAGAAGATAAACGTGTTATTATCTCAACAAATAAAGGGGAACCAGTTGTAATGGGAAATGATTTGCCCTTATCACCTGAAAAAGTAGGTGTTATTTTAGCAGGGCGCGGTTTTGAATTTGCAACCCAAAGGTTAGTTAATAATGATAATTTGTCTAATTCAAAACTTTCCGAGCAGGAAGTTGGCGAGGTTGATAAACACAGTCTGCTTCTCGGTTCACGGGTTTTGAAAAAATTTACCCAGCTCTGGGATTCAAATTCAGATGAAAGTAACGTCTACACAAATGAAACAGATAAGTTCTAATTGACAAAATGCAGTTCTTTCACGAATGTTAGAATAAAAAGTTTGATTTGGGCATGGAGGGACTTGAACCCCCGGACCTTCTGGTTCGTAGCCAGACGCTCTAATCCACTGAGCTACATGCCCTTGTTTTTTGTATTATACTCAGTCTTGACTAGAATGGCAACCCTTTTTCTAATTTTTTTCGTTTGAATCCTCTTGCCCAAATGTAATTCCACACTATAGTGTGTGGCTCTTGACCAAACAGGTTTGGTCACCATCCATTTGCCCATTGGAAACGGTCACTACTAGTAATAAAAAACCTATTCATTTTTTAAGTAAACAAAATTTAATCTACATAATATGTTTTTAATTCAATTAGAAAATATTCTTTCAAATATTACATTCAGTTTATTATTTATCACAACATGTTTTTATTGGGGCGCTATTGCAATTAGTCCTGAAATTACTTTTGAACAGAGTGTCGTTCCGAATCAATTAAATATAATACCTTCCACAAATAAAGCCAAAGGATTCTTTGGAAATTTTGGTATCTTTGCAACAATAACAACTATTACATTAGAATTAGTACTTCGTGGATGGATTTCTGGACATTTTCCATTAAGTAACTTATATGAATCGTTATTATTTTTAGGTTGGTCTCTATTACTTATTTATCAATACCTTGAAAAATCACTTAATACCACTTTATTAGGCGCTTTTATTATGCCAGTAATACTATGTATAATCGCATTTACCAGCTTTTTTTTACCAAGCGAATTACAAGCTAGTCAGCCTCTTGTACCAGCTTTGCAATCTAATTGGTTATTAATGCATGTAAGTGTTATGATATTAAGTTATGCGGGATTACTCATTGGCTGTATTCTATCCATTTTATATTTAATACTAAGTTTTTTTTCGAGGGTAAATCCTATAAAAACTTTAGTTGTTAGTTCTGTTGAAAATACGAGTCCAATTTCAAACCCGTCAATTTTAAAAATTCAAAAGCTATTGCAAATATTAGATAGTGTTAGTTATCGTACAGTTGGAATAGGATTTTGCTTTCTAACACTTGGTATTTTATCTGGTGCGGTTTGGGCTAATGAAACATGGGGGACGTACTGGAGTTGGGATCCAAAAGAAACGTGGGCCTTTATTACTTGGCTAGTTTTTGCCACTTATTTACATGCTCGTTTTATTAAAGGATGGGAAGGGAAAAAACCTGCTGTAATTGCAACTTGTGGGTTTTTTGTTATTTGGATGTGTTATTTAGGTGTCAATTTACTTGGACAAGGATTACATAGTTACGGCTTTTTTCAAAGTTGATCTTGTTCCAAATAGGTTATTTGGAACTTTTCAAATGACCGTTTCTACAGTTGACCATTTTGTTGACCATATACATGTGGTCAGTAAAATATATTTTGGAACAGTATTTGCTTACAACATTGTGGAACTGCATTTGACCAAAAAAACAACATTTGATCAAAAGGGTTAATATTAATCTTTAATATTTTGTTTAAAAACCGTTGACATGGTTCATATGTTGTCCTATACTACATCTAAATCTGTCTTTATGATTCTTTTTAATACTGTTAATCATAAAACACCAGAGACCTCTGTGGATTTCTCAGAGTTAACTTCAAGTTACTATAAACTAAAAAAACCAATAATCGGTTTACTCGTGACCGTTTCCACTGGCCAAATGCATTTGGCCAGTAGGAACGGTTAACATAATTATTACAATAGGAGATTATTTTTATGGCAGTTCCTAAAAAACGTACATCAAAGTCTCGTAAAAATATTCGACGGGCTAATTGGAAAGCACAAGCTCGAGTAGAAGCACAAAAAGCATTAGCAAAGGCAAAAGTAATTTTAAAGTCATTAGACAAAACTGAATCAACACCTCAAGAATAACTTTATGTGGCGACGTTTTTCTTTAGACATTAAAAAGTTTAAAGCAATAAAAAAATTTCATTGGTTCAAATACTTTATCGAATTCCTTTTTATTAGGAAAAACACAGCGATTAGGGTTGGCTTAGCAAGTTATGTTTTTGTTCTTCTTGTACTTCCATTAAGTACTTTAGGTTTTATTCTTAGCAAATCAAACTGGTCTTATATTTTAGAAAAAGCATTCGATCCCGTAGCGATTTCCGCCTATAAATTGACATTTGGGTTATCTTTTTTTGCAGCGATTTTAAATACTATTTTTGGTTTTATTATTACATGGGTTTTAACAAGGTATAATTTTATTGGAAAAAAGTATTTAGACGCCGCAGTTGATGTCCCATTTGCATTACCAACAAGTGTAGCTGGTTTAACCCTCATTACAATTTATGGAAAGCAAGGAATACTTGGACGAGTATTTCATCTTTTTGGTATTGAAATTGTTTTCACAAAAATTGGTGTATTATTAGCAATGATTTTTGTTTCATTTCCTTTTGTTATTCGAACCCTCCAACCAGTAATACAAGAATTAGACATCACTTTAGAAGAAGCAGCTTGGTCACTTGGTGCATCTTCTTGGGAAACATTTTTACGCATTTTAGTACCAAATGTTTGGCCAGCTGTTCTTACCGGTTTTACCTTAAGCTTTTCTCGTGCTTTAGGTGAATTTGGGTCAGTTGTTATGATTGCATCAAATATCCCATTTCGAGATGTTGTAACTTCTGTCTTAATTTATCAATCTATTGAACAATATGACTATATTGGAGCAGCGGTGATTGGTACAGTTATGCTTATAACCGCCTTTATAATTATTGTCTCAATTAATATTGTCCAAGCCAATTATTTAAAAAATTAGACCGTATACGCTAATTTATGATATACTTTTTTCATACGCGTGAGCGTGTATTGACCAAATACTGTTCCACATGGGTCAAACCAGTTTGGAAACGGTCACCATGCATTTGGTCAACGAATTACATTTGGTCATTGGAAACGTCAGTTGGTACACAACTATCCGTGCACAAACGAATATATATACATGGGCAGGAGGGAAATAAAATATTATGATTTCTTTTGTCAGTACCATCCGAGATTTACTTGAATTGGTTAGTCCATTTGAAGTGGATTCCATTTTGCAGAAAACATCATTTCCGGTTATGCAAGCCATAACAACAGCTGGAAGTTATGTTTTAAACAGCATTCCCGCCGGACTTTTTTACCTTATTAGTGGGCAATGGATTCGTGACTATACAATATTGCCAATTACAGCACCAGAATATACTAGTAGTGTTATAAATGAATATCCTATTTTTGACCTCGATTTGTCCGGTATGGGCATTTCAATATTAGATGTTCCGCATTTAAAAGAAAACACATTTATATTAGGTCTTATAAATAGCTTTTTTTTAGCATTTCCAAATTCTCTTATCTATGTAATTGCTTTTCGTCGTCTTTTCTTTTTTGGAAAACCAGCAGCTATCTACACATTAGGTGGGTACCTTTTAGGGCAATGGTTGTTTATTACCTGTTGTATTTTAGGCATTCGAGCTATTATTATTCCGTGGGTAACATGGGAACCATTTCCATTTTTTTTAGGATTTGCGCTTCTTTGGAATATTTTTTATGAATTTTTAAGTGATAATTGTTTAGATACGTTTCGATCAAATAGATTAAAATCTACTTGGAGTTTTAGTGGTATTGGGTATATCTATAAAAAATATATTATTACCAGTTTTTTATTGGCGTGGTGTGAACAAAGCGCCATGTTTCAATATTTAGCAAATGTTAATGGAACACCTCTTGCATCTTTTTTAGAGCTTCCGGCGGGATCTGGGTTTATTCATCATATTTTTTATCTTTTTGGACTTCTTGCTGGAATCATTAGTTTTACAGCCCTCTTAATTCAAATTGGGTCCGTTTTTTCAGAGCGTTTATTATATATTCCTTTTGTCGATGCAAACACATCTATTCAATTTAAACGTAATTTAAATAAAACATTAATGTTTTTCGGTGTATTTGTATGCGCAAATCTTCCATTTTATGCAACAGACTATCTTGTTACAGCACCATTAGGTTTTATTTCTGGAGATCATGTATTTTCAAATGAACATTCCCCGTTTAATAAATATAATAATGCTGATCGTGTTGATATGACACCCAATGCCGCAAAACTTACTCCAGATCGAAAAAGTTCTCGAAAATTCCAAAAAGGGGAAACCCTTATGGGTCATACAAGTGCTGGTCAAAGTTTGGATGTTGATACCTCTGATTTAGATCGAGGTCGTTATCTCGTTTTACCTTCTCTTACTGATAATCCATGGGGTCGTACAAGATGGGGTTTTGAAGACCTGAATAAACGTGGTGAGATGTGGTGGAAACATCAAACAATTTATGTGAATGGTGGTATGAAACGAGAGCATAGTCGAAAAAATTGGACAGCAAAACGTTTTACCGAAAAATTCTTTCCTGAACATAACCAAAGATATGATTCTTTTCAAAAACTTCTTACAGTTCGAATTGAGCCGCGTATGAAAACAAGAGCGGAACAAGTCCGTTTTGCAGATCAGTTTAGTATTGGCAATACGCAAACACATTTAGAAAAGAAAAATCAAAGTGAAACTTTTAGTGAAATTATTTATCCACAAGCAAAAAGCGGTAAAGGATCTCGTTTTGAAACTAATTTTTTAACTCGACATTCTCTTACTACTTCTAAACCAAGTGAAAAAGAAGAATCCTCTATTGATCCTTGGGAAACTGCTTTTGGTTTTACAAAACAAAATGGATATAACGATGTTTATCGTACTAGTGCTGCGAATGCATTTCCAATGGATTTTACATCTAATAGTTGGTTAGCACGGCAACAACCAAACGGTTTACAACAGCTTCGGCTTTCTGCGCAGACTCAAACCCCAATTGTTGAATTATTGTGTAAGAAAAAATATTACACCAATCCTCTTTATAAATTACTTTTACAAATTGATATTGATTTCTTTTTAAATCGCCAACCACGTAGATATCAATTAAGCGGCGCACAAGAATTTGATTTATATCAAAAACGAGAGATTTTAAACGCTTATAGCGATAGTCTACGTGCCTATACCCAGATGCCTGGATATTCTATATTTGAAAGTGTTTTTTCGGGACCAAAAAGTTTTGCAAATAAAGTATATAATCAACAATTTAAAGGTACTCTCAAATTAATTGGACGACGTTTTGCACTCACAGTAGACCCAACAAGTAATTATATCCAAAACATCGATGATAATGAACAAGGACAAACGGAAGAAGAATTTCGTAATGAGATAACATTATCAAATGACAAAGCTGTTGACGCTTTACGTAATCACAACGTTCAACCTAGTATAAATGATCAATTAATTGGGAATCCAAAATATAATCGTGATATTCAAAATATTTTAAAATTTGATCAACCACTTTATAGACAAAAAAATAAATCACCTATAGATTTTTGGCATGAAGAATTAAAGCCAATTGCAGAAAATGATATTATCGAATCGGAGATGACTGCTTATAGTATTCCTCAATGGGAAAAAGCGGAAAATCTAGACATACACAATAGAGATTTAGATGATATTTCATCGCCGCTTTCAGCTCTCCTTCCACTTGGCTCACCAATTTATGCTGGTTGGGATAACACTAATCGCCAATTTATTCTTTCTTCAAAATTACTACCACGTGAATTAGCAGGCTATGTTTTAAACATTCCTACTCAAAAAACAAAAAGTTTTATGCGTGATAAACTGCCTGAAAAACCTTTTTCGATGAAATTTGGACGTGGAGTCGAATATGAAAAATTAGATAATTTAGAAAATACATCACAACATATTCGATTCACTTCTTGGCCACTTTCCGATACAATTATCACTTCGCCAAAAAGTTTATCATTGTATCCGTTTGAAACTATGATGGACTCGCCTGTTGATCCAATGTATGCACCTTCATTTTTGAAAAAAGATTTTGTAATACAAGCTGGAAGCGACTTTGATCTTAGAAAAAATAAAAATTGGAAAGATCAAAATGAATTAATCTTTTTCGAAAAAATTGCAAATCGTCTAAAAGGGTTTTATCGAGATCATGTTGAAATGAAAGCAGTTGAAGAAAGTGAACCTTCTACAAAAGAGGGCGATACTCGCGTCAGAAATCACAGTATTGTAGCAACTCGCCATATTGAAAGAAATGGAACAGAATCTGAATTAGGAAGTATTAGAAGTTTTCCAGTTCACTTTTCAAAAGAGCAATTACATTTGCGAACTCTTCCATCATCACTTCGACGTTTAAAACAGGAAATTTTAGACACAGCTCGCGAAACAACAGCTCTTAAAATTATTCGTGATCAAATTAAAACTGAGCAAATACAATTGAAAAAACAACAATCTGATTTTAAAACATTTTTAGGAGATACCCAAGTAGGCATGAGTAATACGATCATGCTACCCATTACAGAATCAGTATCCAAAGAAAATGTAACCAGAAATGTGTTTCTTCAAAAAGTAATGCCAAAGTCAAAACTGGGTAAAAAACGTCTTAGTGGAGCAAAACGTCAAGAGCTTCGTGAAAAAGCTCTATTAGAGCAATTTAGTGAATATGAAGATCCTCGCATAGCTCAATTTCTATTTGAAGAACAGTTTCGATATCTTGCGCCGCGTCGGGGGGGATTTATCTGGCCTGGTAACGCACAACCTCGATTTATGCTTTCAGAGCGAAAATTACCTCGTCAAGTTGTTCCTGTTAAAGATGAAACTTCATCCATTGAAACTCTTGAACAAAAAATGCTTGAAACTTTAACACGTCGGTAATACTGACGAAATTCATTTTATCAATGATATTCTTTTCACCAAATGAAGTTCTTTGATCAATTGATATTGGTAACTAAATGTATTTATGTTGGCCCTTGACCAAAACGTGTTCCAAAATACATTTTGGAAAGGGTCACCATGCACTTCAACAGTTGACCATTTTGTTGACCACATACTGTTCCACAATACTGTGACCGTTTCCAAAATGTATTGTGGAACAACATTCGGTCAACTGTGGAAATGGTCAACAAAATAGCCAATAGAAACGGTTATAATAATTCATAAAATTCATAAAACAAACTAATATATTAACATTTTAAAAATTACTTGAAATATGAAAAACATATTATTATACTAATAATAACACATTAACAAAAACTTTTTAATGTTGGGAACATTCCTGTAATTAGGAAAAATAACGAGGTATAAATCATGACTGCAATTTTAGAAAGACGTGAATCAACTAGCCTTTGGGCTCGTTTTTGTGAGTGGGTAACTAGCACTGAAAACCGTTTATATATCGGTTGGTTTGGTGTGTTAATGATCCCAACTCTTTTAACTGCAACATCTGTTTTCATCATCGCATTTATCGCAGCTCCGCCTGTTGATATCGATGGTATCCGTGAGCCAGTATCAGGTTCTCTTTTATATGGTAACAACATCATTTCTGGTGCTGTAATTCCAACATCAAATGCAATTGGGTTACACTTCTACCCAATTTGGGAAGCTGCGTCTTTAGACGAGTGGTTATACAACGGTGGTCCTTACCAATTAATCGTATGCCATTTCTTCCTTGGTGTTTGTGCTTACATGGGCCGTGAGTGGGAACTTTCTTTCCGTTTAGGTATGCGTCCATGGATCGCTGTTGCATATTCAGCTCCAGTAGCTGCAGCAACTGCTGTATTCATCATTTACCCAATTGGTCAAGGTTCTTTCTCTGATGGTATGCCATTAGGAATTTCTGGTACATTCAACTTTATGATCGTGTTCCAAGCTGAACATAACATTTTAATGCACCCATTCCACATGTTAGGTGTTGCTGGTGTATTTGGTGGATCTTTATTCTCTGCAATGCACGGTTCACTTGTAACTTCTTCATTAATTCGTGAAACAACTGAAAACGAATCTGCTAACGCAGGTTACAAATTCGGTCAAGAAGAAGAAACTTACAACATCGTTGCTGCACACGGCTACTTTGGTCGTTTAATCTTCCAATACGCTTCATTCAACAACTCTCGTTCATTACACTTCTTCTTAGCTGCTTGGCCAGTTGTAGGTATTTGGTTTACTGCTTTAGGTATTTCAACTATGGCTTTCAACTTAAATGGTTTCAACTTCAACCAATCAGTTGTAGATTCACAAGGTCGTGTAATTAACACTTGGGCTGACATTATCAACCGTGCCAATTTAGGGATGGAAGTAATGCACGAAAGAAATGCACACAACTTCCCATTAGATTTAGCAGTAGTTGACGCTCCGTCAATCAACGGTTAATCATAATAGTGTGAAGCACACAGGCTTTTATGGTAACACCATGAAGCAGTTCAGTCATTTCAAGCGAGGTTCATGCCTCGCTTGAAACCATAGAAACAGAAACACCATTTTGTTGAGCACATGAAGACAGACACACTATGTGGCCAAGCCATCGACTCTCCTAAGAAGACGAGTCAGCCAGTCGACTCCCATATCTATATGCATATTCAATTGGTGTGACATCCAACGTGATCAAGAGTTTTAAATACACGGCATTGGCACTTTTCAAAGGGTCCAAGCAGGTGAGTCGATAGACATAATGAGAGCTCTCCATCCCCTCGCCGGGCGATGTCTCCTCCGACTTAGGTCGAGCGGGACAGCGCTGAAAATGATGACGCATCATAAGTATTTTGGGTCCCTGCTCCCCGCAATAAGGGGCAGTACGTGCCTGGGTTTCTGCGCGATAATAGTCATCTTTTTTAAAGAAGAGGGGTCTATGATGCACTCCATTTTGAACGATATCGAGGAGGACTAGAGAGGACTAGAATGTAGGCAATAGGGAGAGATACCGTCGTAAGTATACGATAGAACTGCAATTTCATATAATCGCACTGAGATAATTTCATATTATGGAACAGTGCAAACATCGCCCCATTATATACTACTGGGAAGACGCACAACGATCGCGATGATACCTTGGAGTAGCAAGAGCACCATACTTGTGGACAGGGCCTGAGTGTACTTTCTACCCAGTTCATGATAATTTTTCTGAAGGCCTCTTGCAGTGGGACCTTTTTGACCCCAGTCTCAGGTGGGGTCTGACCTTTCATTATATGGCCACAACACTCGTTGAGTCGATCAGTGAGTTGCTGGAATCCCACCGGACTCTGGCGTTGTACCATATGCGATGTTTTGTTCAGCGATGTATCGAGTGACATAAACGCTTTATCGATATTTTTCTGGAAGAGTTTTACCAAGCCGGCGGTGGTGTCTACCAGTTTACTCATACGATGTTGATAATATTATCAAATTTATTATACTATGGTTTTATTTGTGATTCAACTTTTAATTCGTAGTATGCCCATCGCTACAACATAAAGAGGGTGTGGCCACATCCTTTTGGAATCCATACTGGTATTCGCGCTTGCATTTTATTCAAAAGTAAGCTATTATTCTAATAGATTTGTATTCTATTTCAATTTCAGCGACCATTGACAAAATGTATACTTCCACAATTCATTGTGGAAAAGGTCAACTGAACACACGCATACTTTTAAAATCTATTTGATGACCAAATAGATTTGGCCAGTGGAAACGGCCACAGAAATGCTCAAATAGAGCAATCACTGAACAATTGTTAGACCAAAACCTTTTGGTCACCCATGAGTCACAGTATTATCTATTATCATATACATAGAATTATTTTAAGAACAGAATGAAAAGCTACACAATTTGGGAGGATAATTAATCCATGGCAAAAAAAAGTATGATTGAGCGTGATCGAAAACGTATTCGATTATCTCAAAAATATGCAGAAAAAAGAAGTTTAATTAAAAAACAAATTAATGAAGCTGCTTCAATGGAAGAAAAGCTTGTCTTACATCGACAATTGCAACAATTACCTCGTAATAGTGCACCAGTAAGAATACGGAATCGTTGTTCAATTACTGGTAGACCTAGAGGTTATTTTAAAGATTTTGGTATTTCACGCCATGTATTACGAGAATACGCTCATCAAGGTCTTTTACCTGGGGTACGTAAAGCAAGTTGGTAATACGGTGACCGTTTTGTTGACCACATGTATGTGGTCAGTACAATATATTATGGTGACCACTTTTTAATTAGTATTTAATGACAAACTAGGGTGTTGCAGAACTTTTAATTATATGGTACACTAATCTTAGTGTAATTTTATCAGTTGACTAAATGCTGTTCCAAAATGTATTTTGGAAACGGTCACCACAATGTATTGTGCGGCCAAATGCATTTGGCCAATGGAAAGGGTCATTACTCTCAAAAAAGAATTTTTTTGAACTATTTATTGCTTATTTTTACTAGGCCTTTTCGAATGGGTAACCAGTTCGTTGACCATTTCCAAAATATAGTTGGGTGACCGTTTTCACAGTTGACCAAATACATTTGGTCACAGTATTGTGGAACAGTATTTGGTCAATAGAAAGAATAAATAGTATATTTTCGGGCAGATTGCAGAATCGTAAAAATGAAGACTTTTTTCTAAAAATGGCTCCACAAACTGAAACTAAAGCAGGTGCTGGATTTAAAGCAGGTGTTAAAGATTACCGTTTAACTTACTATACTCCAGACTACCAACCAAAAGATACTGATATTCTTGCAGCATTCCGTATGACACCACAACCAGGTGTTCCAGCTGAAGAATGTGGCGCGGCTGTAGCTGCAGAATCATCAACTGGTACTTGGACAACTGTATGGACTGATGGTTTAACAACATTAGATCGTTACAAAGGTCGCTGTTATGACCTAGAGCCAGTTCCAGGCGAAGAAAACCAATATATTGCTTATGTTGCATACCCAATCGATTTATTTGAAGAAGGTTCAGTAACAAACTTATTTACTTCAATCGTTGGTAACGTATTTGGTTTTAAAGCTCTTCGTGCATTACGTTTAGAAGATCTTCGTATTCCACCAGCATATGTTAAAACGTTCCAAGGTCCTCCACACGGGATTCAAGTTGAACGTGATAAACTTAACAAATATGGTCGTGGTTTATTAGGTTGTACAATTAAACCAAAATTAGGTCTTTCTGCTAAAAACTACGGTCGTGCAGTATACGAATGTTTACGTGGTGGTTTAGATTTCACTAAAGATGATGAAAACGTAAACTCACAACCATTTATGCGTTGGAGAGATCGTTTCTTATTCGTTGCTGAAGCTATTTATAAATCTCAAGCTGAAACTGGTGAAATCAAAGGTCACTATTTAAATGCGACAGCTGGTACTTCTGAAGAAATGTTAAAACGTGCACAGTGCGCTAAAGAAATTGGTGTACCAATTGTTATGCATGACTACTTAACTGGTGGTTTTACTGCAAACACAAGTTTAGCACATTACTGTCGTGATAACGGTTTATTACTTCATATCCACCGTGCGATGCACGCGGTTATTGACCGTCAAAAAAATCATGGTATGCACTTCCGTGTTTTAGCAAAAGCATTACGTTTATCAGGTGGTGATCACTTACATTCTGGTACAGTTGTAGGTAAACTTGAAGGTGAACGTGAAGTAACATTAGGTTTCGTTGATTTAATGCGTGATGATTACGTAGAAAAAGATCGTAGCCGTGGTATTTACTTTACTCAAGATTGGTGTTCAATGGGTGGTGTTATGCCAGTAGCTTCTGGTGGTATTCACGTATGGCACATGCCAGCTCTTGTAGAAATCTTTGGTGATGACGCTTGTTTACAGTTTGGTGGTGGTACTTTAGGTCACCCATGGGGTAACGCTCCAGGTGCTGCAGCAAACCGTGTTGCTCTTGAAGCTTGTACACAAGCTCGTAACGAAGGTCGTGACCTTGCTCGTGAGGGTGGTGATGTAATTCGTGCGGCTTGTAAATGGAGTCCTGAATTAGCAGCTGCTTGTGAAGTTTGGAAAGAGATTAAATTCGAATTCGAAACTATCGATACGCTGTAATTTGTTTTTTTATTTTTGTGGGACTGGACTCAGTCCCACAAAAATAAAAAAAATGAAAAAAAAATATATTATTAATTTAATTAACAAATGTATTTATGTTGACCAAGACCAAATGGCATTCCACAATAAAACGGTCACCTGTGGCCAAATACACATTTGGCCATGGGAAACACTCGTATGTACAATTTGAATAAAATTGTACATATAAAAATATAGGATGACGCGATACAAGTCGAGGTTGACCAAATGCTGTTCTTTGACCAATATCAATTGGTGACTAAATACATTGTCCTGACCACATGTAGTATGTGGTCAACAAAACGGTCATAGTATTGATCACATTGTGGAAAAACATTTGTCCAAAAGAAGGTTATGGTGACCATTTTGTTGGTCAATTAATCTATCTAGCATTACGCTATTTTTCCAGAAGGCTCCCCTTCAAGTATCGTTGCGCCGTATCTGTTTCACTTCTTAGTTCGGGATGGAATAAGGTGGGGCCAGATACGCGTGAACACTAGATAGATGGTGACCATTGTACATTCGGGTGACCACATACATGTGGTCAATGAACAATATTTGGTCAACTGTGGGATGACTCCATACGGGTATGGAGGATGACTCGATACAAGTATCGAGGATGTTGCGACTCATTGTGTAAGATTATCTTACACAATGAAGTCGTCATCAGATGGTTCCAAAATGTATTTTGGAACCAATTGATCAACTAATGACCAAATATATTTGGTCACAATGAGGTCAAAATCAATGGATCTTTTAGTACAGCTCAGCTGCAACCATTACTGGCCTTCCACTTGCTGCCTATCAACCGGCTCGTCTTGCCGTGATCTCATGGAGAGCACTCATCTTGAGGTGGGCTTCCCACTTAGATGCTTTCAGCGGTTATCCACTCCACACATGGCTACCCAGCGTATCCCCTTGGCAGGAGAACTGGTACACCAGAGGTGCGTTCTTCCAGGTCCTCTCGTACTATGGAAGACTCCTCTCAATGCTCTAACGCCTACACCGGATATGGACCGAACTGTCTCACGACGTTCTGAACCCAGCTCACGTACCGCTTTCATGGGCGAACAGCCCAACCCTTGGGACGTACTACCGCCCCAGGTTGCGATGAGCCGACATCGAGGTGCCAAACCTTCCCGTCGATGTGAACTCTTGGGGAAGATCAGCCTGTTATCCCTAGAGTAACTTTTATCCGTTGAGCGACGGCCCTTCCACGCGGCACCGTCGGATCACTAAGGCCGGCTTTCGCCCCTGCTCGACGTGTCAGTCTTGCAGTCAAGCTCCCTTCTGCCTTTACACTCTCCGGCTGATTTCCGTCCAGCCTGAGGGAACCTTTGCACACCTCCGTTACCTTTTAGGAGGTGACCGCCCCAGTCAAACTGCCCACCTGACACTGTCAAACGTCCTGCTTCAAGGAACGTTCTTAGAATTCTAGCTCTTCCAGAGTGGTCTCTCACGTACGGCTCCTATGTACCCAAAAGTACATATTCATTGCCTCCCACCTAGGCTGCGCAAGAAGAGCCCGAACCCAATGCCAAGCTACAGTCAAGCTTCATAGGGTCTTTCTGTCCAGGTGTAGGAAGTCCGCATCTTCACAGACATGTCTATTTCACCGAGTCTCTCTCCGAGACAGCGCCCAGATCGTTACGCCTTTCGTGCGGGTCGGAACTTACCCGACAAGGAATTTCGCTACCTTAGGACCGTTATAGTTACGGCCGCCGTTCACCGGGGCTTCGGTTGTCAGCTTGCACCAACGTCCTTAACCTTCCGGCACTGGGCAGGCGTCAGCCCCCATATGTTGTCTTACGACGTTGCGGAGACCTATGTTTTTGATAAACAGTCGCCTGGGCCTGGTCACTGCGGCCTTCAGAAAACTGAAGGCACCCCTTCTCCCGAAGTTACGGGGTCATTTTGCCGAGTTCCTTAGAGAGAGTTATCTCGCGCCCCTTGGTATACTCTACCAACCTACCTGTGTCGGTTTACGGTACAGGTCACATATATGTATCGGTAGTACGAGCTTTTCTTGGGAGTATGATCAATCAAGAATGAAATATCACAAGTGACATTCACGTATCACGCCTTAGCTCAAGGTTCGTTTTTCTTCGACCTCTCAACACCTTGAACGTTTCCGCCGACACCCAGTATCGGCTCCTTATAACCGCCTCCGTCCTTCGATACCACATACATGTGAGTACAGGAATATTAACCTGTTGTCCATCGACTACGCCTTTCGGCCTCGCCTTAGGTCCTGACTCACCCTCCATGGACGAACCTTGTGGAGGAATCCTTAGGTTTTCGGGGCATTGGATTCTCACCAATGCTTTCGTTACTCAAGCCGACATTCTCACTTCTGCTCGGTCCACAGGTGCCTCACGGCCCTGCTTCACCCTCAAGCAGAACGCTCCCCTACCGATCTCTTGCATCTCGTTGACCATTTGACCGTTTCCAAAATCTATTTTGGAACACTATTTGGTCAAGGGTCAATGGCAATGAAATCCCACAGCTTCGGCAGGTCATTTAGTCCCGGACATTTTCGGCGCGAGAACGCTCCACCAGTGAGCTATTACGCACTCTTTAAAGGGTGGCTGCTTCTAAGCAAACCTCCTGGTTGTTTCTGCATTCTCACCTCCTTTGCCACTTAACGACCATTTTGGGGCCTTAGCTGGTGATCTGGGCTGTTTCCCTTTTGACAATGAAGCTTATCCCCCACTGTCTCACTGGCGTGTCCATGCATCTCTAGTATTCAGAGTTTGCCACGATTTGGTACAGCTTTCGCCGCCCGCACCGAAACAGTGCTTTACCCCTAGAGAGTGTCACACACCGCTGCGCCTCAACGCATTTCGGGGAGAACCAGCTAGCTCCGAGTTCGACTGGTATTTCACCCCTAACCACAACTCATCCGCCGATTTTTCAACATCGGTCGGTTCGGACCTTCACGTGGTGTTACCCAAGCTTCATCCTGGTCATGGTTAGATCACCCGGGTTCGGGTCTAGACCAAATGACTTTCATACGCCCTTTTCAGACTTGCTTTCGCTCTGGCTCCGGATATATTCCTTAACCTTGCCATTTGGTCTAAGTCGCCGGCTCATTCTTCAACAGGAACGCGGTCAGCGCGAACGCCTCCCACTGTTTGTCAGCATAGGGTTTCATGTTCTATTTCACTCCCCGACAGGGGTTCTTTTCACCGTTCCCTCACGGTACTGGTTCACTATCGGTCACCTAGGAGTATGTAGCCTTACGAGGTGGTCCTCGCAGATTCACACGGGATTTCACGTGTCCCATGCTACTCGGGATAAACGTCGTTTTCAGACACGATTTCGACTACTGGACTTTCACCATCTTGGGTGCAGGATTCAGCTGCTTCGTCTATCATGTGCTAAAAACTTGTGACATTTTCCCACGACCCCAGACAAGAAGTCTGGTTTAGGCTGGTCCCTTTTCGCTCGCCACTACTCAGGGAATCGCGTTTGCTTTCTTTTCCTTCGGCTACTAAGATGTTTCAGTTCACCGAGTTGTCTCCAACTTGCCTATGAATTCAGCAAGTAGTGTGTAAGGTTGCCCTATTCGGGAATCTCCGGATCATAGTTCGTTTCCAACTCCCCGAAGCATTTCGTTGGTACCACGCCCTTCATCGTCTCTAGGTGCCTAGGTATCCACCCTACGCCTTGAGTCATTTGACCGTTAATGTATTTTTTCAAGTGTTTCTTTTGACCAATTTTTTTTTCACAGTTGACCCTTTCCAAAATATATTTAGTGACCAATTGATATTGGTCAAAGAACAGTATTTGGTTACAACATTGTGAAACTGGTCACCTTTTTTCAAGAAAAAGAAAAACGCTTTACAATACTGTCTTTGCAAATAAAAAACAAAGACTGGTGGAGATAAGCGGACTCGAACCGCTGACATCTGCCTTGCAAGGGCAGCGCTCTACCAACTGAGCTATACCCCCTTCGTCTCCCATTCTTCCACCACATTTTTTGTACGTATTGACATTGACCAAAACTCTTTGGTCACCAAGTTTTTCCACAATGTATTGTGGAACTGGTCAACTTGTTCACTGAACA